GCAATAATGAGAAACAATTTGAAAGAACCCGGAGGACCGCTAGAACTACTGGTCTTAGAACCAGAAAGAAATAGGCTTATTCTTTGTTCACTTGAATCAGAATTCCAATCCGAACTCAAACGCGGATTGGTGTTTTGTTCGACAAATCCGAGAATCCAGATTTGATTATCGTGTCGTAAGAAAAAAAAAGAATCGCAAAAAAAAAAAAGATTTTTTATTGAACGTGTTCATTCATTTTGACTACTTTAGCATATTTTCTCATAGTAATTTCGACTCCCCCTTCCCGGAGTTCATTCTCCGGGGAACTCCATTTAAATTATTCCGGTGTATTCTACTTCTTTTCTGATTTCGTTGGAAATTAGAGAAAGAAAATTCCTATTTGCTATAGCTATTTGGGCTAGTATTTTACGATTAAGAAGCAACTGTCTCTTGTATAGATCATGTATTAATTTACTATAACTATAGAATACTACCATTTCTCGAATTACTGCGTTTATCCGAGTGATCCACAAACGACGAAAATTTCTCTTTTGCTTATCCCTATCCTGATGAGCCGAAACCAAAGCTCTTCTTTGCTGTTGAGTAATAATTCGAGTAAGTCCTGAATGCGCCCCTCGAAAACTTGATACAAATAAACTACTTTTTGTTCTACGTCTCCGAGCTATATATCCGCGTTTAGTTCTGGTCATTGAATAAATAAAACTTTGACAAATAACTATTTCTTTTCTTTACGTTATTCTTTTTCTTTTCCCCGTCCTAGTCTGGTCTATTAATAACCAAACGTATTTTTCCATTGTATAGAATACAAATTCCAATGGCTTTGGCTACTATAACCTTCCCGACCACGATTTTTTCTTTGTTTAGGTATTTTGCTGCGAAATACGAAAGAAATAAGAAATTTTCTTTTGCTAGGTGTCAAAAATAGAAAAAGAAATATAAATTGAATGGATAAAGAAATAGTGGGTTCCATCGTTTCTATGGTTATTTCTTAAACGGTGAGGTCTTCTCTATACACCGGAGCCTTTACTTCATTTAATCAATCTTATTGGTAACTTGTATAGTTCACACCACACTCTTTGGCTCTACTCCTGAATTATCCAGTAACAGGTCTTTCACAATGAGACCTACCTATACAGTAACGGTATTTAATTATGAAAGTTAGCTGGGTAGCTGACCCTCGTAGTCCGTTCTTGACCGAGTGAGAACTTCATTTTTATGTTTTTTTGAATTTCAATAAGATTTCCTCCGCTTAATGGATAACCATTTGCTACCAATGGAGAATTGCTTCTCATCTTAAATTCAGTTGATTGGATTTGCACCAACGGAAACCATAAACTTTCTACACAATAGAGGGATTGATTTGCTTATTTTAGTTTTAGATAGTGAATGGAGTTCCTTCTTCCATTCTATCCTATTCACTGGTACTGATCATTCATACTGGAAAGCGGTTTTCTTGCTTTTTTTTGTGTCAGCTCATGATCTAAACGAGTCGCACATACACCCTAGTACATGTTCCTCGACGCTGAGGACATCCCCGAAGAGCGGGGGCTTTCGTGACATTTCGAATTGGCTGTCTTGGATTTCTAATAAGTTGTTTAATAGTTGGCATATTGAATCATATACATAATGGGCTGGTGGAGATTGATCCTAATAACCGGATGATTAGGAATTTTTTGTATTTAATAGAATAGTAAACTCGGAGATAAAATCTCAAATCACGGATTTGCACAAAATCCATTGTTATCATATAATGTATTGATTATAATATATTGAATATATTGATTATTTCCACAGCATATAGTAATATACTATATGTATTAGTATACTATAGGTATACTATATTATGTCATAAGAATAATATAATATAATATATAATTATAATATATAATAAATATAATATATAATAAAGATATATAATATATAATAAAGAGGATATACTACCTCATCAATAATCCCATATTTCAAGAGGATATACTACCTCATCAATAATTCCATATTTCACGGATTCTGTTGGTGACAAAAAATAGTCTCTTTCCAGGTCGCGAGATACAATCTGGTATGATTTGCCTGTTCTTTGTATATAAACGCTTGTGAGGTAGTTGCGTATTTTGAATATTTCGGACGCGTCCGAGAAATAAAAGACCGTTTTTAACTTCTTTTTCTTTTTCTTCTTAGATTTAGCATAAATATTAGCAGGTTGATGGATCATTACCCTGATGATATAAGGATTCTCTATCTGCTGTGTGAGACGAACAGAAAAGAAAGATGAAGAATAATAGGCAAAAAAGAGAGAATTGAACAACCGTACGGGCATCGTCTTTTGTGCATTGCATACGGCTCTACAATCAAATTGAAATTGACCCTTACTTTCCATTCAAGAAAGATAAAAATAGAATCTCTCAGCCCCAGATGGGTAACTGATCAAATTGCCACCCTTCCTTTCGGAGGAGTTAAAAAATACTATGATGGCCCCGTTGCTTTCTATTTGAAAATGGATTCT